TAATCCCGCGGATACATATAATTCAGAAGAATATGTAAGTGATTCATAGACAGCATCTCGTTCTTTTATCAGAGGTTCTACCAATTGATATGTTTCCATAAATAATTGAAATTCAATTTCGTGATCTATATCTTCAATTTTTGGAAACTTAGAAAGTTCTTCTATTAAACCCTGATCAATAAACCGATAAAACCCTTCAAATTGTATCTGATTAAATCCGGGTATTGTAGATGTTCCCTCTTTTCCATCCCCGAGCATCTTTTTTGAATTTACCATTTATCCGTTTATTGAAAAAATCCCATCTCTCATTCTTCACCGAATCATATCCATAGAATTCGATCTAGCAATAATGGAATTTCTATTCTGTTTACTGAATCACATGAAATTTTATTCAACTCCACGATATATGGAATGTATGAAATACGTATGAACGGAGACTAGATTCAATTGGCATTTTTTATATGAAAGAGATCCAAATGGAACAGAATTGAGAAATACCACTGGAACTTATGGAGTTTTGTAAAGACTAGAAAAAAGTAATTTCATTTTCACCTATGATATTACATATTCCAATTCGATTGCATACCATAAAAAAATGTATCCACGCTTGGATCTGTTCGAGCAGATAAACATATAATAAATAGAAATTTTTTTTTGAACCACTTTACTTTTCCATGTATTTTTATTTCATTGTTCAAAAAAATATTTGCAGAAAAGAGATTGATTTTTACCTATTTTGAATAGATATAGTTAGAATATCATTGAATTTAAGTTTAGGTAAGAAAACTTTTTTTTTTATTTATTAATTTTTTTTATTATTAAAATAAAAAAGAATGCACAGATATATATGTCTCTTTTTCTTCTTTTATTGTGGTACAGTTCTATTTGGGACAGCACATGCTATGCTCTATCAAAAATGCAATTTTCTCTTCAATGTATTCAATCAAAAATTGAAATATAAAAATTTAGTGAGAATTACTCCTCAAAAGCATCCCTAGAGAGATAAAATACCCCATTATAGAGCTATAGCTCTATAACACAACGTAACGTATGTTCTGATTCTGGGGTTTACATATACTCATCATTACTGTTATAATTGAAACTGAAGAAGATTTCTTTTTTATTGAAAAAACTCAATATAGATTAGTTATAAATCCATTTCTAATGATTTTCTTAATATTATTAGAAATAAAAAAATGTAGATTTGAATTTGAATTCAAAAATGGTCATGAATTTAAAGTCAATAGTTAATGGTTCTGGTTTGTACTGGATTCTATATTTTGTGACTCAAAATCTATATATATATATTTTTTTTTTTTTGGAGTTGAAAAAAAAAGAGAAAATTGGAATCTAGTTTCTATCGTTTTGGCGGCATGGCCGAGTGGTAAGGCGGGGGACTGCAAATCCTTTTTCCCCAGTTCAAATCCGGGTGCCGCCTCAACAACAGACTCTATTATAACAAACGTAGGAAAAGACTCTTGATACTTTCGTTTCGTGAGTCTAAGCCCCGGGCTCTCGAGGTTCTATTCTCTAACCTAAAGTTTTGCCTAAAGGAAAACTTCAAGTAGTGGAGGGAAATCCGTAAATCTTTACTTTCCACTACTAATTTAGTTCCACTTAACTGAGTCTTCCATTAGATTGGATAGGAATGAAATTAATAGTTTTGGAAAGGACCTAAGATACTTTGGATACAGACTCATGAAAGTCTCGTAATGCTCAGACATTCAATCAATATGAAATTAGATGAAGAATTGCCTTTCATTTTACTTCCAAAAATAAAAAATGATAAAAGAAAGAAAAAGTCTTATTCTTTCTACATGTGAGTGCGATTCCTTGGATACTTCAAAAAGTGTCCATTTGCTTGTATTTACATCTTGTCGATTCTACTAGAAATTCTATAATTAAGAATAACTCATTATAAGATAAGTGGATTTTTTGGAGTAGTTCATCAATGGTGACCAAATACCTCTCCCTTTTTTTGACTTTGCACCAGTGATTTCACTATTATTAGTGAACAATAATGGAATAGTTTCTTCATATTCATAGAAATAGGGGACAGAATTCACATGGATATAGTAAGTCTCGCGTGGGCTGCTTTAATGGTAGTTTTTACATTTTCCCTCTCTCTCGTAGTGTGGGGAAGAAGTGGACTCTAGAAGTACTCCTAATTGCGGTAATAATAAAACTCTACCAACCTGTATCAATTGTTTTAGTTTTCTAGACCGTTCGGCAATTTTTGTAAGATTTTTGTTTAGAAATTGGATTTATGTTTTGTTTTATTGACTCATTTTCTATTTTTATATCAGAGTTTACACGGTTAACCATTCATGGGGTAACCCCCTTTAGAAATCTGAAGAAGTTTTCATCGAATGGGGATTAAATGGATCAAATAAACAAATGAAATATTAAAAGTATGTACATACATTTAATATTCTATTTAATTTATATTGACATTTATAAAGAAAAAGAGATATATAGGTGGATTCCCTTATATTAAGATATTTGACTTGTATCTTTATACATTACAATAACCATACATAATGGCTAGTATGGTAGAAAGAGATTTCTTTCTACCATACTAGCGGGCCCCTTAGGATACTACTACTGAGTCTAATGCATTCCTTTCATTTAAGACGAGAAATTGAAATCCTTTTTTTTTCGTTGATAGTCAAATTGTATTCAAATTAATCATTTTGACTAACCGTTTTTACGTAAATTATAAGCAAAAAAGCAGTAGGAACGAGAATGAAGAGTGCAGTAGCAATAAATGCAAGAATATTTACTTCCATAATTTAATCGTTTATTATTTATTTTTCTTTTGAATATCTCGGGATTTAATCCCATAGAGATGAGAAATCTTTCGCTTGTAAACTCACTCAGATGAATTTAGATTTCGATGATATCGAATGAAATAAATATCATGAATAACAATATCAGAGCTATAAAATCGATTCATCGTCAAGAATTTAATAGTATAACATAGGAAGATCTTTTATCCACACCGAACACATAATGAGATTCCTGATCCAATCAAAAAATATTGATTTATAATTCTTTTTCCCCGCTTTCTTTTCTACAACCTAGTACTTTACTTTCCTTGTACAATTATCTGATGAAGTATCATAAAAAACCTTTTCTACTTCGATTGTTTACAAAAATAGTTTCTAAAGAACCTTATTAAATAAACAATAGAAATCGAATAGAGAAAACAAGTACGAAGTTCAATTTGAAATTTTCAAAATTTTTGAAGGGTCTATCATCTTTTTGGAAAACAAAGAAAGAGAATGTGACAAAGACGAGTCCCAGTAAAAAAAACTTAAATATTCCAAAAAATAACTAGTTAAATTTTCTTACGCGTTTTTTCTTCGACATCGACTCTAATCTTTAAAAAGAGCATATTCATTAGGGAAGACTCATTTTATCTTTATTTTTTAAATATCCTCTTTCCTTGGGTGGATTCGAACTATTTTCAATTCCTTAACTTCATAGAAAGAAAAGTATATATTAGGTACTCTTGGCAAATGTATTATACGCTATCCTAGTCCATTTTCCTACACGAATTAAGTTGACAAACAGCGGAAATCCCATACAGTATCTCTTTCTTGAAGTGTTGAATGCTCTCAATAATTATAATTAATTTACAAATTTACATATGTCTCTCTACCATCAATTGGTGCTAGTTAAAATAATGGAAATACTCCTTGCTTTTGCTTGATGAAAAAAGAAAAATAAAACAAAAAGATAAATGAAACCATTTGGATCCCGTTGCCCAGAAACAAAAAGGGGAGTTAATATCTTTTTTTTTTGAATCCGCCGGGACTGACGGGGCTCGAACCCGCAGCTTCCGCCTTGACAGGGCGGTGCTCTGACCAATTGAACTACAATCCCATGGAAATCAAGTGGGTAGCTTACATATTCCTTCTTATGATTTCATTTTAATTTGAAATTAAAATTATTGTTTTGTAACAAAGAAAGTCACAAGTGATATATTGATATCTATATGGATATCACTTTAGTGATAGCCTGACGGATTACTGGTAATCTTTGCATTATTATCAAATCGATTGATAATCTATAAATAAAAAAAAATAGATGATTTTCTCGACTCTGTTCATTAAAGTTTATATTTAAAGGATCCATATTGGGATCCTTAGCAAGATCACGATCGGAATTTTTTATGGAAACAATAAAGTAACTAGACACCAGAAATAAAGAAAAAAGTCAAGTCAAATATACCCCTAAATTTGACCTTTTTTCTTACCCTTCTCTGTCATTTATGCAAAACAAAAAGGGTTATGTAGACAGCGAATTATTGGGCCGAGCTGGATTTGAACCAGCGTAGACATATTGCCAACGAATTTACAGTCCGTCCCCATTAACCCCTCGGGCATCGACCCAGGAAGAATCTATTCTAACTTTATAGATAATCCATGATCAACTTCCTTTCGTAGTACCCTACCCCCAGGGGAAGTCGAATCCCCGCTGCCTCCTTGAAAGAGAGATGTCCTGAACCACTAGACGATGGGGGCATACTTGCTCAACCGCCATCATACTATGATCATAGTATGAGTTTTTTAAAATTGTCAATATAATAAAATCGTATGGCTAGCTTATAAGGTTTTTTCCTTTTTCTATAGAATTCTATATCATTTTTTTATTTTACATTTGAATTCATAATTCTAATCACAATTCTAGAAAAAAATCAATATATTTTCTTTTTATATTTGAAGTAGAAATATTAAATAAAAAAAAAATCGAAAAATCGTCTAGTACAGAATCTTTTCAAGAAGTGATTGGTCTGACATAAAAAAATAGGGTTAAGTTTCGTTTTTTTTACTTTTCTTCATAGATTGCCTCATCTCATTGTTAAGAAATAGTAGTATCCCTATCTAACACTAATCCAAGAAAGTCAGACAGAATCCATCTTCTAATTAGGGAAGAAAGGTGGATTTTTAAGTGAAGTTATCGAAAATTTGCTTTTTTTTTTAGAAAATTATTGT